TTAGACCTATTCTGAATATATTGATTTGTGCTAAAGATTCCAATTTCATATTTGAACCTTTCTTTTTATCAATTTTTATAAAAAGGAAAGATTCAAAAAAATCCAATGGATTTTCAATTTATACAAAATGATTTTCGATTTGTAAAATGTTTAATATATTTTTTAAATCTTCTACGCGAAAATGTTCAATTTTCATAAGGTCTTCTTGACTCTTATTCAAAAGTTCCAATACTGTATGTATATTGGACTTTTTAAGACAATTATAGATCCGGGGAGGCAATTCTAATTGGTCAATAAAAATGGATTTCAATGTAATTTGTTTTTGATTGTTCCTTAGTTTATCCTTAACGAATCTATCATGATCATGAAAAGTAAAAAGGGGCAAAGTCATTTTGTGTTGATTGTTTTCAAAAGGGAAGTTTTCTTCTTCTGCATGTAAAAAAGGAATAAATAAATCAATCAAATTCCGGGAGGCTTCATAAAGTGCTTCCTTAGGAGTGAAACTTCCATTTGTCCATATTTCGAGAAATAGCATCTCTTGTTTTTCATTTCCATTCACATAAGAATGAATACTATGATTTGCATTTCTAACAGGCATGAATACAGCATCTATAGTATAACTTCCATCTTGAATGTTGTTTAGTGTTTTTATACGATATCCCCGCTTTCTCTCAATTTGTAATTCAATACACAAATTAATAGGTTCTGTTAGGTTAGCTATATGTTGTGTATTATCAATGACTTCCACCGAAGGTGGTAAAATGATGTCTTGAGCAGTTACATATCCAGGACCTTTGAAACAAATAGACGCCTCCCGAGTTCCATACAGATTACTTCTCAATACAATTTCTTTCAAATTCATTAAAATTTCATGTATTGATTCTTGAATACCTACTACGGTAGAATATTCATGTGGTATTTTCTCAGATTTTGCACGTGTGATACATGTTCCCTCTATTTCTCCGAGCAAAATTCTTCGCATTACAATGCCTATTGTATCTGCTTGACCTTTCATAAGTGGAGACAGAATAAAGCGTCCATAATAAAGACGCTTACTGTCTACCCTTGATTCAACACACTTCCACTGTAGTGTCTGAGTAGATACTTTTAGTTTTTTTCGAATCATAGTAATATATTTTTATGAAACTCTTGATTTAATTGTTTATTTCTCTTGAAATCTTTTTCTTTAATGTTTATTGTTAGTTTTACACACGTCTTTTTTTAGGAGCCCTACATCCATTATGTGGCATAGGGGTTACATCCCGTATAACCTTTAATAGTATCCCACTTCTATAAATAACTCTTAATGCCACATCTCTTCCTAGACCGGCACCCTTTAGCCTGACGTCTGCTCGTTGCATGCCTTGATCGACTACTGTTCGAATAGCATTTCCCGCTGCGGTTTCAGCGGCAAATGGTGTCCCCCTTCGTGTACCCTTGAATCCACATGAACCGGCGGAGGACCAAGAAATCACCCGACCTCCTACATCTGTAACAGTCACAATGGTATTGTTGAAACTAGCTTGAATATAAATAACCCCCTTTGGTATTTTACGAGGATGCTTACGCGAACCAATACGTCCAGTTTTCCGTGAACCAATTTTTGGTATAGATTTTGCCATTTTTTTTATTTAAAAAAAAAAAGAGAAGTCCGAAATATATGGATATATCCATTTCCTGTCAAAAAGGATTCTTTACTATTTTCTAACTAGTTATTCTATTGTATTCTATAATTCGATTAATATAGAATACCTTTTTTCAAATATCAAGCAATAAGCAATTCTATTTATTAGAAGTCTTATAACTATAGACTAGAACTATAGACTAGATTCGAATATAGAATGTAAATTTTTCGATTTTTATGATTTAGTATTTAAGAAAATGGAATATTAATAAGATTTTGAATTTGAATAGAATTCAAATACAAAATCTTATTAATAGAAAGCCCTTTTTTCTTTTAATTTAATATTATCCTTGTCGTTGTTTATGTTTTGGATTGGAACAAATTACTATAAGTCGACCTCGCCTACGGATCAATCGACATTTTTCACAAATTTTACGAACAGAGGCCGCCACTTTCATATTTTTAACTCCTTAGAAATTCAATTGAATACCAAATTTATATATTGGAAGAAAATAGGGTTTCCTTACATTTTGAACTTAAAATTGTTCCTCTGTCGTCGCTAAGTTTTTTCGCTAACTCTAGTTCTTAGGAGAATTTTCATTATCCTATCTATATCCGAGAATTCAGATATAGATAGGATAATGAAAATTATCCTCTTGATTTTTTTTTATTATTTATTAACCGCATCTAGAAAAATTAAAATCTATCCAGTCGTCATCGCTATCTTCAAATTCCTCTTTACGGAAGACTGTCACTTCATAATTCTTGTCCACTAGATTGGTCGTCATATGCATGTCTATTTCAAGGTTTTTTGACATGCGGATTATAGTTGGTATTGCTTTTTTTATTCTCGGGATAGTTTTTATGGATACGGGTATGGAGAGTAGATTCCGCTCCCCCGTATAAAAACACAACATCCTTTCAAACCCACTCCAATCCTTCTCTTTTTCATAGACATACAGACTACAATCTTTATCTGTATGATAAAGATCTTCATTTATATAAAAATCCTCTTCTTCCAGATCGTCTGGAATATGTTCTTGATAAATGAGGCGATATAATGTGACGATATACTTATTGTCTATTATTTCCCAATTCATAGACCGCGTGCAGTTGTCCAGTTGAAGGTTTCGTTCTAGAACTAACCTAGTTCGTAGGGATTCTCCGGTTTGTGGTAAAGCTGCTACCAGTACCGGTATCCATACCCTATCCATTTCCATTTCAATTTCAATTTCCATTACTACCATAAGTAGTACCCTCCGTTTAATTTTAATATTAATAAAAAAATATATCGTGATATAATCACATAGATATAGATAAGATATCGAGACTATCAGATATACCCCCCGATTCTTTCTAATCGAGCCTCTCGATAATGGATATGTGATCCATAATTTTCTCTAGCCAGAGATCATAGGTTTAGGTTTCTGAGTTAGAGCTCGTAAGAAAGTATGTTCGAATTTGAACATGTATACCATGCCTACTCGGATTGGATCTCGTGATCAAAATTGAAAAATGTAAATAAAATTATAGTCTACATTAGTTTTCATTTTTAGTCCGATTTTCAGTCAAAGGAACGAAACCATGGAACTGAAATAACTGAGTTAAAAAGTCCTTTAAAAGAGGACGTGGTACGACTGAATCCAATAATCCCTTGTCGAATAAAAGGTCAGCCGATTGGGAACCTTCAGGCACTTCCTCATTCAACAATTGTTCAATTACTCTTTTACCCGCAAATGCAATGGTTGCGTTTGGTTCCGCAATAATGATATCCCCCAACATCCCAAAACTAGCTGTTACCCCACCAGTAGTGGGAGATGTAAGTATCGCTACATAGAATAATTTTTGATTGATTTGATAATTATATAAAGCAGAAGAAATTTTAGCCATTTGCATTAAGCTCAAACTTCCTTCTTGCATACGCGCTCCTCCGGATGCACATATTATAATAAGAGGCAAAAGTTGATTGGTCGCATATTCGATCAACCGAGTTATTTTCTCACCCACTACGGATCCCATACTACCCGCTATAAACTCAGAATCCATAACAGCTATTGCTAAAGGAATACCATTTAGTTGACCTGTGCCTGTTTGAACTGCCTCTGGTAATCCTGTCTTTTCTTGATAAGAATCAAGACGATCGATATAAGATTGCTCTTCTTCCTCTTCCGAATCAAATTCAATGGGATCCAGAGAAACGTTTTCTTGATCCAGACGATCTTTCGAAGATTCGTCTTCCGAATCCAATTCAATAGAATCAAATTCAATGGGATCCAGAGAAATCATTTCTTCATCCATAGGATTCCAAGTACCTGGATCAATCGAAAGTTCGATTCTATCTGAACTGCTCATTTTCAAATGCTCGCCACAGTGTTCGCAAATATTCATTTTGGATGGGAAAAATTGCTTAAAATTGATTCCATCGCAAGTTTCGCATTGAACCCATAAATGACTAAATTTATTCATACAATAGAGTGGATCATTTGTATCATTTTCTCTATTTCTACGATATATCTCACTAGATCTCTCACTTATATCCTTTCTATCCTTTCTATCAGTATCATATAGATGGTCTGGATCGTCTATATCATTTGTATCATTTGTATCTGATGGATCATTTATATCAGATATCTCAAATGGATCGTCTATATTATTTGTATCATTTGTATCTGATGGATCATTTATATTTATAGCAGTAAATGCATTGTATATATCATTTACATCAATATCATTTGTAGGATCAAGTGGATCGTATATATAATAAGGATCATTTGTATCATCTATATCATTCGCATCATTTCTAGGATTTGTGATCCTTATTATCATTACAGTACCCTTATCGCAAATGTAAGTATCATTAATGTAAGTCTTATTAAAGTCAATATCACCGTCACTGGCATTGTATTTGTCACTATCCTCACAGATTTGAGAAAGATAACTCTCAATGCAACGATTCATGGTATTTGTCCAATCATCATCATTAGTATAAGTATAATAAAAAGCAGCATATATGTCATAAGTATTGCTATGACTATCCCAAACTTCAAAAGTTTTCTCATAAGGATCTGCTAAATAATAACCATGATTATAACGACAATTTTCACTATTGTTCTTCCATCTATGAATGCTATTATCAATATCAGTTAAACTAGATGGGTCTTCATTTACTAAACTAGATGGGTCTTCATTTACACCGTTATTTTCAATAGGACCAAAACTATCCATTGGTTTACTTAAACCACACCTGTATTCTAAATTCCTATTAAACAGCATTGAATTGAACCCCTTTCTTTCCATAGATCTTTCTTTTTTCCTCTCTATACATGAGTATACTATAGATGAATAGTCATTTATATTCAAATTTTTTTATCCAATTCGATTTTCAATTATTCTATTTTAATTATAATAGATCAATAGTTTATTTGCAAATTTTTTTATCCAATTCGATTTTCAATTATTTAACAAAAAAGTCAAAAAGCTAACTCATATACTCGTAGGTTCTAATCCCTTTAGTATATTTTAATTAAATTAGTTTAACAAATAAGTCAAAAAGCTCATATAGATGAACAATATATCCCCTAGAAACGCCTTTTTTATGGTTTATGGCTAAAAACCTCTGATATCGATTTCATGAATCGATATCACGTGGGGCGGAAGGATTCGAACCTTCTTTCACGGCACCATAGCCCGCTTTCTCATCAATTACGGCACCATAGCCCGCGCTTTCTCATCTTTCACGGCACCATAGCCCGCAATTACGGCACCATAGCCCGCGCTTTCTCATCAATTACGGCACCATAGCCCGCTTTCTCATCAATTACGGCACCATAGCCCGCTCTCATCAATTACGGCACCATGCCCGACGCCCCCAGAAAAGCCTTTTTTATGGTTTATGGCTAAAAACCTATGATATCGATTCATGTCAATGTCATGAATCAATATCATCTGGGACGGAAGGATTCGAACCTACGAGTCACGGGACCAAAACCCGCTGCCTTACCGCTTGGCCACGCCCCATTTTGTATTCTATTCTATTATATTGTATAATAATTACAAAGTCAAGTCAACTTTTTTCTTTTCTTTTATATTTCATTGTGAATAGAAAAGTATAATAAAAAAAGTGGATAATAATCATATATATATATAATAAATCATATCATATATGTAATAATATATATAATAATAAAAAATAAAAAAATTAGAATTCAAAAAAAAGCAAAAATACAATTCATTTTCTTAAAGAACAACATTTTTGTTATGCTTAATATCTTTAGCTTGGTCTGTATTAACTCTGCCCTTTATTCAAGTAGTTTTTTCTTGGGGAAATTACCTGAAGCTTATGCTTTTTTGAATCCAATTGTAGATTTTATGCCAGTAATACCCTTACTCTTTTTTCTCTTAGCTTTTGTTTGGCAAGCTGCTGTAAGTTTTCGATAAGATCTTTAATTTGAATAATGTCCTAAAAAAAGTCAGAATTTATTAGAAAACTCAAATTTGAACTTTTTTAAAGATCAGATAAGTGTTACAGTGTGAATCTGTGATTCCAAATCTTGCAATTTTTGGATAGACAATAAAAATATGGATCATCTCATCATTTCCTTTTTTTCCATTCAAAAATAAAAATTCTATTATTCGATTTGAGTCTACCACCAATACGTGGATCTTTATTGTGTATATGAAATAAAAGGCTCAACTCTTAATACAAACCAATTTCTTAAGTAACTTCATTTCTTATAAACTGAGTCTCAAAGGAAACATAATATGAAATAGAAGAGAATCTATTCTCTTTCTCTGTCGTTTTTTTTTTTTTTAATTATCTTGGAGATTTTGTAATGCTTACTCTAAAACTATTTGTTTACACGATAGTGATATTCTTTGTTTCTCTTTTCATCTTCGGATTTCTATCTAATGATCCCGGACGTAATCCTGGACGTGAAGAATAAGAAAATCTTTTTTCTTTTCCTTACTTGTGCTGGATTTTGAACTCTTTTTTGTTTTTCTATCTATTTGACATCTTTAACTAGTCAAAAAGAACTAGTCAAAAATGAAACAAACAGGTAATAATAAAAAAAAAAGAAATTCCATAAGTTCAAAAGAAAAAAATGCCAAATCATCAATAAACGGAAAGAGAGGGATTCGAACCCTCGGTACAAAACTGCGTACAACGGATTAGCAATCCGACGCTTTAGTCCACTCAGCCATCTCTCCCCAATTCAAAAAATGGAATTATTATGCTTATGATACCTCGCATAAACAAAAAGAACAAAAAGTAGGGCTCGAAAAAAGCCTTCTATATATCTTATTTGATATTGATTGATCTTCATTTGATATATCTTATCTATCTTTTTTCTATTTGATTATAATTCTATATTAACTCATAAATATAGATTCAAATATATATTAATTCTTATTAATTCTATATATATACTGAATAAATACTATACTGTATATATACTAATAAATACTTATACTAAATAGATAATCTAAATCTATAATTTTAGATTTTATTTTTTAGTTTGTTTTTTTATCCAATCAGAGTCCAGCTAGGTACTGGCACAGCTCTTTTTTTCCCATGAATCCTGGATAAGAATGATTTCTTTTTCTGTATCAGATTTGAAACAAACTTGTAATTAATTCAAACATTTGAATATGATCAAACAAAAATAAAAATAACTTTTATATCGTATATCATACGAATTAATCAGGTAACGTATCTAAAAAAAGAAATAGAACTATGAATTCTTGCATAATGCATTTTTGTGTTATGAATTTAGTTTAGTAATTTTGTCGAGATCTATACTGTCAAAATAGCTTCAACAAAATTCAAAAATGAGATTTGCCCCCTTTTCTAAATTTCATTAGGGGGCCCTTTACGA